CATAATTGTTGTTATACTTTTAATTGAAAGAGGTTGATTATTTAATATTTTTGATAAACAATTATTATTGGTTGTGTATCACTTGAATTTTCTTATGCCATTAAATTAAGGAAGCACAATTTGAGATCCAAGAACTTGTTAATTCATTAACAATCAATAGTTAATGGGTCCAATTTGGACTGAATTTTTTATTGTGTGATTCAAAAAAAATTTTCTTTAAAAAAGGAGGGAAGTTTTTAGGCCTTGTGTGTTTTGGTATTTGAGATACTATACAATTAAACAATTAATCGAAGGGTATCCACCGGCTCCAATCAAAAATGGAAGGATTTCTTTTAGGTTTATTAGGAAAGGAATAAGGAAAATGGGATTCAAGACGCAAAAAAAAGATTAAGTCTAAACCTAAAAAAAAGAAGATTTCCATCTATTTTTATCGTTTTGGCGACATGGCCGAGTGGTAAGGCGGGGGACTGCAAATCCTTTTTCCCCAGTTCAAATCCGGGTGTCGCCTGATCAATAAAAAAATTTGAAATACCTTTGCTTGCTGATATATTTATATATTATTATATATAATATCAGTCGCCGGTCCTTGTCCTTGCCTAGCATAAACAGAGGAAAGGGGCTCGAGCTTCTGATACTTGCTTGATTTTAATTTAAAAAGCTGGAGGTTCTATAAAAGACTATCAATCCTTGCGCCTCGGATTACAGGGAGGGTTTTAGTATAGGAAGGGTGGGGAGTTGGTAGTTGTGTAAAGGGTGGAAGAGACTTTGTATACGGGCTCACGAGAATTTATAAGTGCTCAGACATTCAATCAATATTGGATGAATAATTGGCTTCCTTTATAGAATAGATAAAATAAAAAGTTTTTATTTTTCAACTCTTTTATTCTTTTTTTTCGGTAACACCCAGGCAAGAATGTAATAGAAGGTCCCCCGAGTGTCTTTGTGAAATACTCGGGGGTCATAAGGATTAGATCAAACGGTAGATAGAGATATGTGATAGATAGTGCTCTATCTTGTCAATAGCCTTCATTCAGAATCCCTTTTTGACTCTGTGCCATTGATTACATTATTATTACTGATCAATAATGGAAGAATTTCTTCATATTTATAGAGACGGGGGACATAATTCACATGGATATAGTAAGTCTTGCTTGGGCTGCTTTAATGGTAGTCTTTACATTTTCCCTTTCACTCGTAGTATGGGGAAGAAGTGGACTTTAGGGTCATTACTAATTTAATTGAGTTGAGTAATCAAATCAAACTGTATCAATAGTTTCATACATCGTTCTACAAAGCTAAAAAAAAAATATTTCATTCAATGATTCCCATGTTCGTATTTTAAAAGTAAAAGGAATACACATGATATTCCATTTTTTCCAACCAAACTCGTCCGAAATATTTCGATGAACTAGCTCTTAACAGAATCATATTTATTTGATATGGATATTATAATGAGGAGCAACCAACCCCCCTTTTTTTTGTTTCTCACTTTACTGTTCAAAGAGGAGAGGAAGTCTATCTGTTATTATGTGGATACGTACTTTGGAAACATGGATATAGTATTTGGTATTTGTCCAATGAAGCAATACGTATAATAAGATCTTTCGTTGGGCGTGCGCATTTAGCTTTGTTTTTAGATTCCTAGAAATATAATTCTTTATGTTTTATCGACTCACTTAATATCATGGTTCGCATGTTAGAAATAGGTGGTATCTACTACTTTTTTTTTACAAATCTGAAGAATTTCCCACGGAATTCCTTAAATCGCCTGTCAACGGCAAAATCATTTACCTCTTATCGGAATGCTAAAAAAAAAGATGACTGGGTTTCTTTTACTCTGCCCATACCTCCTTCCATTGATTTGATTGTTTCGGCGTATCCCAGGACCCATATTGGAAAAAAAATAATAAGAAAACTAGTAATTAGAAGTAATTAGAAGCGTAAGACATAAGAGTAAAAGTAGGCATTCGATTATATCGTATCGATCGAAATCGGTACAAATAAAATGTCAAATAGATGTAGCCTGAATGTAGCAAAGAACTCGAATTGGGGTACTATTTATATGTATATTACATATATATTGATATTTATATGTTTATATATATATATAAATATACCTATTACGGAGTGATCCACGCCTATATATATATCTTTATACAATACAGTACAACCTTCTAAGTTTATATTTATATAATAATCATATGAGATGCGATAGTGTGGTAGAAAGATTCCTATATTTCTATACTATCGCATCTCATATACTGCTGATTTTAATCAACTCCTTTCATTTCTTCCATTATTGATAAGAACTTATAAGTTAAGCTTGCTTCAAATTAATTATTTTGGCTGACCGTTTTTACGTAAATGATAAGTAAAAAAGCAGTAGGAACTAGAATGAACAGTGCAGTAGCAATAAATGCGAGAATATTGACTTCCATAATTTCATCGTTTTTTTATTTCATAATAACTCGGGATCTAATCCCATAGAGATTTTTAATCT